GCATTGCTTGTGAAGTATGTGTTCGTGTATGTCCTATAGATCTCCCCGTTGTTGATTGGAAATTGGAAACCGGTCTTCGAAAGAAACGATTGCTTAATTACAGCATTGATTTCGGAATTTGTATATTTTGTGGTAACTGCGTTGAGTATTGTCCAACAAATTGTTTATCAATGACTGAAGAATATGAACTTTCAACTTATGATCGTCACGAATTGAATTATAATCAAATTGCTTTGGGTCGTTTACCGATGTCAGTAATTGACGATTATACAATTCGAACAATTTTGAATTCGCCTCAAATAATCAAATAAAATAAAAAATGTAAAAACGGGTTGATTAAAGAGTAATTTCAAATTATCAAGGTTCAATTTGATCTAATCTAAAGGAATGAGTTCATTATTTTTTTTCTTGGTCAATAACTATAAATTCTGACCATGGTTGGTGGGAAGGGCGGCTTAATTTGAATTGAACTCTATTTAGTTATCTATATATAGATAACTAAATAGAGTTTCGAACTAAACGACCCTTTTGGTTCGAGTTAAAAAAGGCTATTGGCCCATTAATTCTACCTACATCAATTTTGAGTTAAACCCAGTCAATTAGACTTTCATATTTCAATTAGGAGCATATAGGATATCATAAAAAATTTTCTGGTCGGGTCAATAAAATCATGAAAAACATTTTGATTTATTTATCTTTAAAATAAAATGGATTTGCCTGGACCAATACATGATTTTCTTTTAGTTTTTCTGGGCTCGGGTCTTATAGTAGGAGGTCTAGGGGTGGTATTATTTACTAATACAATTTATTCTGCCTTTTCGTTGGGATTGGTTCTTGTTTGTATATCCTTATTTTATATTCTATCAAACTCCCATTTTGTAGCGGCCGCACAACTCCTTATTTATGTAGGAGCTATAAATGTTTTAATCCTATTTGCTGTAATGTTCATGAATGGTTCAGAATATTACAAAGATTTGAACCTTTTGGCTGTTGGCGACGGGATTACTTCCTTAGTTTGTACAAGTATTTTTGTTTCACTAATTAGTACTATTCTAGATACGTCTTGGTACGGGATTATTTGGACGACAAAATCAAATCAGATTGTCGAACAAGATTTGATAAGTAATAGTCAACAAATTGGAATTCATTTATCAACCGATTTTTTTCTTCCATTTGAACTAATTTCGATAATACTTTTAGTTGCTTTGATAGGTGCAATTGCTGTTGCTCGGCAATAAGAACTCTTTATAACCGGTAAAGGCAATCAAAATGAAACCCTGTATCGGTGTTATCAAATTAATTTATCTTAAATTCTAAGACTATAATAATTTTTTTTTATCTAGTACCAAATAACATTTTCTTGTTTTGTACTTATTTTTTAGTTTTATAGTAAATAAACTCGGTTGAATTGTTGTGTTCGTATTGAAATGAATCAAAATTAATAAGGAGCTGGTCAATGATACTCGAGCATGTACTTGTTTTGAGTGCCTATTTATTTTCTATCGGTATCTATGGATTGATCACGAGTCGAAATATGGTTAGGGCCCTTATGTGTCTTGAACTTATACTGAATGCAGTTAATATAAATTTCGTAACATTTTCAGATTTTTTTGATAGTCGACAACTAAAAGGAGATATTTTCTCGATTTTTGTTATAGCTATTGCAGCCGCTGAAGCTGCTATTGGGTTAGCTATTGTTTCATCAATTTATCGTAACAGAAAATCAACTCGTATCAATCAATCGAATTTATTGAATAAATGAATAAAAAAAAGGAATAAATTAAGTACTATCACTTATAATAATTAGACTATTTATCAATTTAAATTATCATGAACTTCAATTAGGATGAATTGAAATCAGCATCGCATGTATTATACGTCGATTTGAGAAAAAAAAGTAAAAAATTAAAGTATCTTGGCCCAATCTCATGAGTTGATCCAGAATTAGATTGATTGGAAAAATTCTGGTAAAATCATTGATTCATCTAGTGTCTAAATATACAATTCATTTATAAGTTTACTAGATCGAAAATTTCTGGCATTAAAAAAGTTATAGATCCAATGTCACATTCAGTAAAGATTTATGATACCTGTATAGGATGTACTCAATGTGTCCGAGCCTGCCCAACAGATGTATTAGAAATGATACCTTGGGATGGGTGTAAAGCTAAGCAAATTGCTTCTGCTCCAAGAACAGAAGACTGTGTCGGTTGTAAGAGATGTGAATCCGCCTGCCCAACAGATTTTTTGAGCGTTCGAGTTTATTTATGGCATGAAACAACTCGAAGCATGGGTCTAGCTTATTAATACTTTCCAGAAAAAACCACTTAAATTCATTTTGAATACGGTTCATTTTTTTTTTTACCGACAAAAACCCGCGCTCAAAAATCGAAAATCTAATTCTAATATTATTATTTTTTTTTGAGCACGGGTTTTTTTGCCCAAGTGTATCTTGTCTTTACCACGAACGATTTTCCTTGGTTAACAATAATTGTCGTTTTCCCCATATTAATGGGTTCTTTTATTTTCCTTCTACCTCATAGAGGAAATAAAGTAATAAGATGGTATACTATATCTATATGTATATTAGAGCTTCTTTTAACAACCTATACATTTTGTTCTCATTTCCAATTGGACGACCCATTAACCCAGTTAGCAGAGGATTATAACTGGATAAATTTTTTTGATTTTTATTGGAGATTGGGAATAGATGGACTTTCTATAGGACCTATTTTACTGACGGGATTTATTACCACTTTAGCTACTTTAGCGGCTCGGCCAATTACGCGGGATTCCCGATTATTCCATTTTATGATGTTAGCAATGTACAGTGGTCAAATAGGATTATTTTCTTCTCAAGACCTTTTACTTTTTTTCATTATGTGGGAGTTAGAATTAATTCCCGTTTATCTACTTCTATCCATGTGGGGGGGGAAGAAACGTCTCTATTCTGCCACAAAGTTCATTTTGTATACTGCGGGAGGGTCCGTTTTTCTATTAATCGGAGTTTTGGGTATTGGTTTATATGGTTCTAATGAACCAACATTAAATTTGCAAACATTAGCTAATCAATCGTATCCCGCGGCACTGGAAATGATATTCTATGCTGGATTTCTTATTGCTTTTGCTGTCAAATCGCCGATCATACCCTTACATACATGGTTACCAGATACCCACGGGGAGGCCCATTATAGTACCTGTATGCTTCTAGCTGGAATTTTATTAAAAATGGGAGCCTACGGGTTGGTTCGAATCAATATGGAATTATTACCCCACGCCCATTCCTTATTTTCTCCCTGGTTTATTATAATAGGAGCAATACAACTAATCTACGCAGCTTCAACATCTCCGGGTCAACGAAATTTAAAAAAAAGAATAGCCTATTCCTCTATATCTCATATGGGTTTCATAATTATTGGAATTGGCTCTATAAACGATACGGGACTCAACGGAGCCGTTTTACAAATAATCTCTCATGGATTTATTGGGGCTGCTCTTTTTTTCTTGGCAGGAACGGGTTATGATAGAATACGCCTTCTTTATCTGGAAGAAATGGGTGGAATGGCGATCCCCCTCCCAAAAATATTTACGATGTTCAGTATCTTATCAATGGCTTCCCTTGCATTACCGGGCATGAGCGGTTTTGTTGCAGAATTTTTAGTATTTTTTGGAATAATTACCAGCCAAAAATATCTTTTAATCCCAAAAATACTAGTTACTTTTTTAATGGCAATTGGGATGATATTAACGCCTATTTATTTATTATCCATGATACGCCAAATGTTCTATGGATACAAGTTATTTAATGTTCCAAACTCTTATTTTTTTGATTCTGGACCGCGAGAGTTATTTGTTTCGATCTCTATCCTTCTACCAATAATAGGTCTCGGTATTTATCCAGATTTCGTTCTTTCATTATCAGTTGACAAGGTGGAAGCTATTATATCTAATTATTTTTATCGATAGGTTTTTTTTGAGTAAAACAAAAAAATAACAAATCAAAAAGCAATCGGGAATATTGTTCGTTGTCGAATGATAAAGACGTCTTTTTTCTCTTAAGGTTCTTTTTTTTTCTTACTTACTTAAGCTTAAGTTGGATTTTATCTTAAGTTTCAAGTTAAAATGAATTGTAACCAGATAGATTTGTTCTTTGTGAGAACCATTTGAATCACTACTTGATTCTAATGGTTCTCGACAGTTTATTTCTTACCTTCTATTCTATTATTACTTCAATATTTAAATATATAAACTTTAATAGTTAAATATATTTAACTATATATAAATATAAAATAGATACTATTTTATATTTTTAGACTAAATAAATATAGCTATATAGTCTCTCTTTATATTCATCAGGATCTAATTAAGTTAATTAGATGTTAATCTAAATTAAATGAACCATAACTATGTAACCCTATTCCTAATAAATTGACCCCAAAATAGCATATCCAAATGATAAGAAAACCCATAGAAGCTACAATTGCAGAATTTATACTTTCAAAATTTTTAGTTGTTCGAATATGTAAATAAATCGCAAATACGGTCCAAGTAATAAATGCCCAAGTTTCTTTTGGGTCCCAATTCCAATAGGACCCCCATGCCTCATTAGCCCATACTGCTCCTGACAGAATACCTATGGTTAAAAAGCTAAACCCTAAACTAATAATCCGATAACCCCAACAATCTAATTGTTGAATCAGTTGAGCCTTATAATAATTTCTAGAAGAAAAAAAAGAAGTGCTTAGTAAAACATTGTTTCTTTCATTCATGTATTTACCCTCTCCAAAGAAAAATGATTCATTTAAAAAATTATTGTTTTGACTAAGAATCCTTAGAAGTTTTCGGAATGTAATGGCTAAGAGTGCTACTGATAATAATGATCCACATAAAAGAGCTGCATAGCCCAATACCATCATACTAACGTGCATCATTAACCACTGGGATTGGAGAGCGGGTACTAATATTTCTGATTGATGGATTTCAGTTAACAGACCTGAAGTAACAAAGCCTTGGGTAAAAATAGTGGTTGGTCCAGTTATCGCCCTTAAATAATTTTTATGTTTGGTAACATCTGAAACCATATGAATAATGGAGAAACCCCATGAAAGAAAAATTAAGGATTCATATAAATTACTTAATGGGAAATGGCCTGAAAAAATCCAACGAGTGACTAATAATCCTGTTATACAGAAAACGGTCGTTATTAGCCCTTTTTCTGACGAATCATATAGTCCTCTGATTTCATCGACTGATAAGCTTATGAACAAAATTGTAATTACAATTGAAACGACCGAAAAGGATATATGAGTTAATATATGTTCTAAAGTAGAAAATATCATAATTTTTTTTAAGAGGAAGGGGTAAAAAATTATCCAGAATTGAAATTAAATTAGGAATTGAATTCATTATCGGACTTATTATATCTCTTTTATAAGATGCCATGCCGCCACTCGGACTCGAACCGAGATGCTCTAGCACTGCTTCCTAAGAGCAGCGTGTCTACCGATTTCACCATAGCGGCGTAGGGTCTTTGAAATAATAATTTCAATAATAATAATATATTTTGAGTTAATCGTCGAGATTGAAGGAGTCAATTCAATATTTTCAAAATTAATGAGTAAAGGGCGTTTCTTTTCAATATTCAATATAATCAATATAAATAGGCATTGAAAGATTTCAATAAAAAAAAATCTTTATTATCCCTTTTTTTTAAAAAAAAGATTAAGATGTTTTAGGACAGTTTCGTCGTTTATAAATGGAAATCCTGTAACTAAATAATTATGACTTCAACCCAATCATTTTTTTTTTATTTAAAAAGGTTCCTTCCGATTTTTGAATATTTTTACAAAATACATTTTTTTTTTGTTTTTTTATGAATTGAAATGAATTTAAACTCACAAGTGCACTTCTTCAATGAACACAAAATTATTTGTAAAAATGAGAATTCATAATAAAGATTGAGCAATCTTCTTTTACAAGCACAGGATTCATCCATTTTGACCACTCAAAATTGACACATTGTGCGTCTATACTAATAATGTAATGCTGGCCTAAATCAATAAAAAATTTTAAAGAGCACTTTTATCACATCGGTTGGTAATATATTCTATCCTGAGTCAGAAAAATAATCATTCCAAAAGTTAAAAACCTGTTTTTTTTTAGTAACGATCTTATATCTTCTTTTATGTACAAAAAAAGGAAACCTTATTGATTATTGTGACAAGTTTCCCGATGGGGAAAAAAGAATCCCCATTCGGAAATTTTAAAATATATTAAATATATATTTATATTAATTTATATTAAAGGGGGAGGAGCATTTTCAGATTTAGATTATTTAATCGATCGTTTGATTATTTAGTTTATTTTTATCGTACAAAAAAACTTTTTGAATTCCCGGTTGAAAGAGATTTTGCTAATGAAAAAGCTTTCAACATTGCCCAATATGCTTTTTTTTTCCAAATATTTTTACGAATACGTTTTTTTGATATAGAAGTGCGTTTTTTTGGAACTGCCATGAAAAATTTTAAAAGTTATTCGTTTCTATAGTTGTATGTGAAAGACATCTCTATTGTTCAAACAATTCAAATTTTTCTTTTTTTTTTTACATACCTGTTCATTTTTGTTATGCTCTGTTTTATTAATATTAATACCGGTAATAGAACAGGTAAATCAATGGAAAGCTTTCTCAAAATCCAACCCTTACCCCCCCCCTATAATTCAAAAAATTACTTTCATTTTTTTTTTGCTATTAAATTGAGCAGGCTTAGCGAGTATATAGAATTTGAGAATTTGACTGAAACTAGTAGTTAATCAAAAAGGATACATTATTTTATTAGAAAAGTTATTTTAGTCGTTGGAATTCTCCTTTTTCTTTTAAGTCGATTTGTTTTTTATGGTCTGAAAAGAAAAACGCCAAATAGCCTATTTCTTCCGACAACGAAAGATGTCTTTCTAGTTCACTAAAAGACAATCGTTGAATTCCCCAATGAATTTTTCAATAAAGGAACGAAAAAAAAGGTTTTTTTGAGTCAAGTCAATTTGTGGGCCATCCTATCTATTACTATCAATATTAACCATATCAAAATCAAGTAAATGTATTAAGTCCCCGCCTTTGGTCTAATTCTTTTTCTTTGCTCTATAAATCTAAATTATCGTAATACGTAATATTAATTGAAATTTTTTTTGTATCTTCTGAAAAATCTTACTGAATATACTTTAATAAAAATAATATTTTTATTTAATAAATTAATAAAAAATTTTGAATCATAACTTGGTTATATTCATATCATTTGAACAATTCTAACTTGTTGATTTGAATATTTGAAGCCTAAAAAAAAAGATTGAGAATAATGAATAATTAAGTTAAGAAGATAAAATTTTATTTAAGTTTTTCCTATCTTGATTTTTTATTGAATCTAAAAATCAAAAGAAAAGGATGATAAGAGCCGGTGAAGCAGAAAGAATTTATTTTTTTTTTTAAGAATAAAACAAGAAAAAAGTTTTTTTATTATGGAATATACATATCAATATTCATGGATTATACCTTTCATTCCACTACCAGTTCCTATGTTAATAGGAGCGGGACTTCTACTTTTTCCAACCGCAACAAAAAATCTTCGTCGTGCGTGGGCTTTTCCTAGTATTTTCCTATTAAGCATAGTTATGATTCTTTCATTCTATTTCTCTATTCAACAAATAAATGGAAGTTCTATCTATCAATATGTATGGTCTTGGACCATTAATAATGATTTTTCTTTAGAATTCGGTTACTTAATTGATCCGCTTACTTCTATTATGTTAATATTAGTTACTACTGTTGGAATTTTGGTTCTTTTTTATAGTGACAATTATATGTCGCATGATCAAGGATATTTGAGATTTTTTGCTTATCTGAGTTTTTTCAATACTTCAATGTTGGGATTAGTTACCAGTTCGAATTTGATACAAATTTATATTTTTTGGGAATTAGTTGGAATGTGTTCTTACCTATTAATAGGGTTTTGGTTCACGCGACCTATTGCGGCAATTGCTTGTCAAAAAGCGTTTGTAACTAATCGTGTGGGGGACTTTGGTTTATTATTAGGAATTTTAGGTATTTATTGGATAACGGGTAGTTTTGAATTTCAGGATTTGTTCGAAATATTCAATAACCGGCTTTATAATAATGAAGTAAATTTGCTATTTGTTACTCTGTGTTCCTTTCTTTTATTTGCTGGTGCCGTTGCTAAATCTGCCCAATTCCCCCTTCATGTATGGTTACCTGATGCCATGGAAGGCCCTACTCCTATTTCCGCTCTTATCCATGCTGCTACTATGGTAGCAGCGGGGATTTTTTTTGTAGCTCGCCTTCTTCCTCTTTTTATAAGCATACCTTACATAATGAATTTCATATCTTTGATAGGTATAATAACAGTATTATTAGGAGCTACTTTAGCTCTGGCTCAAAAAGATATTAAAAGAAGTTTAGCTTATTCGACAATGTCTCAACTAGGTTATATGATGTTAGCTCTAGGGATGGGTTCTTATCGAGCTGCTTTATTTCATTTGATTACTCATGCTTATTCTAAAGCATTGTTGTTTTTAGGATCCGGGTCTATTATTCATTCAATGGAATCTATTGTTGGATATTCCCCAGACAAAAGTCAGAATATGGCTCTTATGGGAGGTTTAAAAAAGTATGTTCCAGTTACAAAAACCGCTTTTTTAGTCGGTACACTTTCTCTTTGTGGTATTCCACCTCTTGCTTGTTTTTGGTCAAAAGATGAGATTCTTAATGATAGCTGGTTGTATTCACCGATTTTCGCAATAATAGCTTGTTCCACAGCAGGATTAACCGCATTTTATATGTTTCGGGTTTATTTACTTACTTTTGAGGGACATTTAAACGTTCAGTTTAAAAATTTTAGTGGCCAAAAAAGTAACTCTTTTTATTCAATATCTCTATGGGGAAAAGGAATACCAAAAACAAAAAAAAAAAAAATTCCTTTACTAATTTTATTGGGAATAGCTAATAATGAAAGGGATTCTTTTTGTTCGAATAAGACATATCAAATTGATGATAATGTAAAAAGGATTCTAAGTCCCTTTATTACTATTATAAATTTTCGCACTAAAAAGACTTTCTCTTATCCCCATGAATCGGACAATACTATGATATTTCCCATCTTTCTATTAGTCCTATTTACTTTATTTGTTGGTATTATCGGAATTCCATTTAATCAACACGGAAATTATTTAGCTATATTATCGAAATTTTTAAATCCATCTATAAATCTTTTACATCAAAATTCAAACGATTCTGTGAATTGGCAGGAATTTGTAACAAATGCAAGTTTTTCCCTCAGTATAGCTTTTGTTGGAATATTTTTATCCACTTTTTTCTATAAGCCTATTTATTCATCTTTACAAAATCTAAACTTACTTAATTCAGTTGTTAAAAGAACTACTAATAGAGTTCTGTGGGACAAAATATTAAATGGAATATTTGATTGGTCATATAATCGTGGTTATATAGATGCGTTGTATACAAAATCTTTAACAGAGGGTATACGAAGATTGGCTGAAATTACTTATTTTTTTGATAAACGAGTAATTGATGGAATTATAAATGGATTCGGTCTTGTGAGTTTCTTTTTATCAGAAGGTATTAAATATATAGGAGGCGGTCGCATCTCTTCGTATCTTTTATTGTATTTAGTTGTTGTATTAATTTTTTTGTTCATTTAGATAATTCCAAGGATCAGATAATTTTTCACGGAGTTCTTTTTCTATTGGGAAAAAAGATATTTTTCTTTGTATCATTTCCCAGAAAGTTGCCAAACTCGGTGGATATGTAAAAGCTATTCTTTCTTTTCCATCACTTTGGCATGTATAAAAAAAATATTGTGACATTTCATTTTTTACAGCATTTTCAAATCGATCATTTTTTATATATCGCAATGGACGATTCCATCTTTTATAGTCGAAAAGAAGAGTCACAAGAGGTTTTTCCAACCATAAG